GACTCCGTACCACTGAAATATTCGGTCGTATGCTTGAAAGATAACCCAAAAAATCAAAGGAATGCTTGGATAATTGGTTTATATGGATTCTTCCTGGTTGAGACCATACATAAAAATGACATTGCCAAAAATGGACGAGATAATATTTCCACTTATTCATCAGAAGAGGAGTATCTTTTGATGCCAGAATCGATTTTCCTTGATATCTAACATACTGTATAAAAGGATCCTTGAAGAACCATAAGGTGGCCGGAAAATCGTTAGCAAAGACTTCTTCGACAGGATATTTTATTTTTTCATAAAAACGTATTCGCTCAAAAAGAATCCCAGAAGAGGTTAATCGTAAATGATTAGATTGGTTACGGAGAAAAAGTAAAATGGATTCGTATTCACATACATAAGAATTATATAGGAGCAAGAATAATCTTTGATTACTTTTTGCAAAAATGGATTTTTTTGGAGTAATAAGAGTATTCCAATTATAATACTCGTGAAGAAAGAGCCGTAATAAATGCAAAGAAGAGGGATCTTTCACGCAGTAGCGAAGGGTTTGAACCAAGATTTCCAGATGAATGGGGTAGGGTATTAGTACATCTGATGCATAATTTAAATGTGGAAATTTGTCCTCGAAAAAAGGAAATATTGAATGAATTGATCGTAAATTATAAGATTTTACGGTTTCTGTCTCCTTTAAGGAAGATACTAATCGTAGGGAAAACGGAATTTCCACAATGACTGCAAATCCCTCCGATATTATTTGAGAATACAAATTTTTGTTGTACCCAAAAAATTTATTTTGATTCGAATCATTAACGGAAATAAGAAAATGATTCTGTTGATACATTCGACTAATTAAACGTTTTATAATTAGTAAACTAGATTTCTTGTCATAACCTACATTATCCAACAAAACGGATCTATTTAAACCACGATCATGAGCAAGTGCATAAATATACTCCCGAAAGATAAGTGGGTATAGGAAGTCATGTTGCTGAGATCTATATAATTCTAAATATCCTTGAAATTCTTCCATTTAAAATTCAATTTGAATCAGAAAAGAAATAGGTGATTTATTGGGTTATCAAATGATACATAGTACGATACAGTCAAAACAAGGTATTTCTATTATAGTAAGAAAAAATTAGATACCTCGGAAACAAGTCAAACTCATCAACGGACTCTCCAGACCCTCCCTTTCCATATAATAGATTTATGTTCATTTATAGGATAACAAGATAGTTAGAAGCCCTTTATTTTATCAATCCAATCGCTCTTTTGATTTTGAAAAAAAATCTCTTTATCAATATACTGCCTTCTTCTACACATTTATCTCTACCCCATAAAGGGGAATAGCTAATAGTTAGGACTCATAAGAAATTTCTAATCCACTCATCGGAAAAGCTTTTCCCGCATTAAGCACTAATATATTTTTAACGTCTAATTAGATGGGGTAATCATTCAAAAATGAAGAACAGAAGCTCGTTACTTTTTATTTCCCTAGAATTGGAACCTCTAGTAAGGCTCTACCCATTTATTCATTCGACCCCCCCCAAAAATGCTTTTTTAAAAATGGAATTTAAACAATTGAAATAAGATTTTGGACCTATTCAGTAAGAATGAAATATTCTCAGAATTATCCTACGACATGCTGCTTTTTCCATTCATTCCTTTCAGGATCAGTCGTGGTCTTACAAACTCTACCGATGGTATGGACGAATCTGTTGCTTCATACAAATGTGTAAAAGATGCTAGCCGCACTTAAAAGCCGAGTACTCTACCGTTGAGTTAGCAACCCAAACAAACAAATTAGAATGTGTAGATACAATCAGAATCCCAATAAATAACGAAATTGAATGGTACAACACAATCAAACCATTAAAAAAAAAAAAAACTCTAACTGAACATAATAAAAATGAACAAATCCGACGAAAATACAAAAAATTCTCAAATAAAAGATAAAATAAGGATAAACTCAAAGATTTTCAAATATTTATAGACCGCCTCTTGTCTCTCTTCTCTTATATTATCCATTAATTAGTATATATCGAGTTTAATTGATTAAAATCTTAATCAAAAAAGACTTCTTGTATGACAGAAAATATAAGAGCCTATTATTTGAATGAAATAAAATCTATGGAACAGGGATAAATGGATCCATTTATCCACGATCGGATTATATTTATTTGATACACTGTTGTCAATATGAATATTGAGAAAAGCATACGTATACAAAAGAGAAAACAAATTCTAAATCGAACTAACAATTCCGATTTCAATCAATTAAAATTAATCAAATTCAAATTATTTAAATTGAAATATAAAAAAAACGAAGGACTTGTGTTGGATTGGCACTATATATAATATAGGTGGAAGACTAAATTAAGGAAGACGGTGGAGAAGTAGAAAAAAATGAGGTTTATTCAATAACTAAAATAAGCAGATTTAGTCCTTTGTTTTTTTTGTTCATAGAGTTCCAACGAAAACGGGGGTAATGTCAAATTTTTATGTCTATAGACCCCATTACTTCTACGTCATTTCTTATTTATTCACTTGATCTTTTTTTCTATCTATTTTATTTCAATTTTAAATTATTGGATCAATTGTTATATCAATAAAAAAGAAATCCATTTTTTTGTCGTTATAACTAAAGGACACCATTCTATAGTAACAATACTAAAAGTAACAATACTAAAAGGGTTATACAAAGCTATATATAAGTCATCCACACCTTCTTTTTTTCTATTTTATTTTATCAATTGAATTTTGTTTGTTGATTAAGGCGAAGTTCCGTAAAAACCCCCGCCTTTTTTGAAATATCATGAACAGTTCCTGTAGGTTGAGCGCCTTTTTCAAGGAAGTATAGAATAGCAGGAACATTTAAATAGATTTGATTCTTTATCGGATCATAAAAACCCACTTTCCGAAGATCTCTTCCCTCTCGTCGGGATCGAACATCAATTGCAACGATTCGATAAATGGCTCATTGGGATAGATGAAGAATACCCCCCCTAGAAACGTATAAGAAGTTTTCCCCTCGTACGGCTCGAGAAAATTCGAAATTATGTCTATGTATAGAATTACAATATCAAATATATCCATAAAATCATCAAATTAATTAGACTATTGATTTTAGTACTTTTTTTCTTATTCTTTCTTACCCAACAAAAAAGAAAATTAGTCGTATTTGCACCCTCATAACTCAAGTTGGATAACTCTGAAATAACTCAAAAGAGAAACCTTTTAGATATTTCATCTATTGAGCGGTCTCTAACCCTTTAATTGTCTGTCTTCTTTAAAATCCATTTTGATTCTTTTCTGATCTAGTTGTTAAGACAATTGAAAAAGGTATTTCCTTGTTCCAGGATCTTTGCCTTGAATCATTGGGTTTAGACATTACTTCGGTGATCTTTAAATCCTTTCAAAACGGCAGCAACATACCATTTTTTGTGATTTCTTTCTGTCAAAGAATCATACGAATGTTTGATTCCTGCGTAATACACTTTCCTTTTGATTTGATCGAAAGAGTTTTACCAATTTCAACAAACTTTCCTTTTGAATTGGAAATTTTCTCGAATAGGACCCTTTAAGTTTATGTATCGAAAATATACTTACGAAGCTGTTCCAATTTATTGATTGATACTAACCCTAGATTCTTGCCCCTGAAAAATAAATCAATACTTTCTACTCGAGCTCCATCCTATACTATATTATATCACACCCCCCCCCAAAAAAAAGAGAGTTACAGCGGAACAGAACAAATGATGTCGAGCCAAGAGCACTTTCATTCCTATATAACATATAAAAAAATGGTGGATGTAAGACTCCACAGCGGATCATGTCCTTCAAGTCGCACGTTGCTTTCTACCACATCGTTTTAAACGAAGTTTTACCATAACATTCCTTCAGTTTGGAACCCATATGTAATTGATTCAATTATGGAATCATGAATAATCATTGGTTCGGATAGAGATTAATAGAATTTAATATTGGAAATTCTATAAAAATAATTTTTTTTTTTTTATTTATATCATTCTAAATTTTAGAATATTTTTCGATTATTGTAAAAATCAAATTAGTTAACTAAATTATAACTAATATAACACGAATAAATAAATATAATACGAAGAAACAAGTTATTTTGAATCTGTATCCATAATAGTGGTAGCATAAATTCAACAATTTCACACTTCTTCAAGTACCAAGAACTCATAGGAGTTCGTTACAAAGATTGAATTGATTGAAAAATCTCCTATCCGATATAATTATTTGCATTTTGCATAACATAAAGTTTTACAGCAAGGACCTTTCGTTTTTTATCATCAGTAAGAGAGAGGGAAATTCATATTGGATTAAACCATCTGTGATTAAAAAAAGATAGATAAAAAAACACTGATGTAAGGGAGAAATTTTATGTTGTTATTTTTTCATATTTATACTGTAAAATCATTTGCGTGTTATTTGAATATTTGAACTCAATTAAATTTGTGAAAAAGATATGATTCCGCGGATTATGAAAAAAAATAATAATAATCACATTCTATACCAATATTCTACTCTTAATACAGAAGGCTGTTCGAAAAGGCAATCTTTTATATATATTTTATTATGATATATTTTATATATCAAAAAAAAATTAGAAATATATTCTATTAATTATAAATATATTATATTATTATATTAATAGAATGTTAATATAATGATCACATTATATAATAATATATATAGACGGGGTATGCTCTGGGACGGAAGGATTCGAACCTCCGAGTAGCGGGACCAAAACCCGTTGCCTTACCACTTGGCCACGCCCCATTTATTTCTATTCGACACTAATAAACACTAATATTGGTACGGGTTATTCGTCAACTCCAGTCTAAATATCTATTATTTAGAAAATGGATTACTAGAATTTTTATACATGTAGACTATACATGTAGACATAGAATTAAACTGAATTTATTGATCATTACATATAATTCAATTAAGATATTGTACGAAAGTATGATTTATTCTATTCTCTTTTGATTTGAGATATAGAAGGATTTTTGATTGGGTGAGTTCAAATCAAAGAAAGTTTTTTGGTCTATCTTATTTATTTTTATTCATTTTTTTTCTTCTATCAATAATACCCTATATTATAATAATAAAATATAATAATAAAAAACTCAATTAAATTTATTAATAACTCAATCAAAATAAATACAATTATCCCCAAAAACAAAATGTTTGTTATGCTTAATATTTTAAGTTTGATCTGTATCTACCTTAATTCTGCTCTTTATTCCAGTAGTTTTTTCGTCGCCAAATTGCCCGAAGCCTACGCTTTTTTGAATCCAATTGTAGATGTTATGCCAGTAATACCCCTGTTCTTTTTTCTCTTAGCCTTTGTTTGGCAAGCTGCTGTAAGTTTTCGATGATATTTTTAATAAAGTCCCAGACAAATTCATGATTTATTCGAAAAAAATTCGTGGAATTGATAAGATCAGATACGTCTTACACTCTCAATTCAAATATTGAAATTCTTGTACAACCGCGACAAATCCGGATCACCCCACTTTATTTCTTGGTGTCAAAATAAAAAAAGGTAGGGTATGTGGTATAAAAGTGGAGAATCTATTCTCTTTTTTCCTAAAAAAAATCTTGGAGATTGTGTAATGCTTACTCTCAAACTATTTGTTTACACGGTAGTGATATTCTTTGTTTCTCTCTTTATCTTCGGATTCCTGTCTAATGATCCAGGACGTAATCCTGGACGTGAAGAATAAAAAATAAGGTTTTCTTTGCTTGATTTTAAACTGTTATTAGTAAGATTTTATCTATTCCACTTCTTTAAACTATTAATTTTTAACTATTAATAATAATAAATAATAATAATAAAAAAGAGCTCGCGATAAATTCGAAAGAAAATGCCAAGTCATCAATGAAAACGGAAAGAGAGGGATTCGAACCCTCGGTACGAAAAACTCGTACAACGGATTAGCAATCCGACGCTTTAGTCCACTCAGCCATCTCTCCTCTCAATTGAAAAAGGATAATACTATGTTACATTATAAAAAAAAAAATAAGGCTTGAAAACGCCCGTCATAGTATATACTCTTATTTTTTGATTTCGTGATTTCGTCCGAAGGGGCTTTTTAGTTCCACGGCCCGGCCTGGTCAGTACTTAGCCGGGCCCGCCCTTTTGTTCCAACAAATCATAAATCAAAAGATTTATTAAAAAAAAAAAAAAAATTGCTTGTTATTGCGATAAACAAAAAGAACTTTTTCAATTTCTATGATATATAATCAAATGGTATCGAATCAAAGTGCCATTTCTTTCTTAGTTAGTCCTTTTATTCCGGTTTAAATAAAAAAAAGGGAACTCTCGTTTCTTGACACAACCCATTTTTTTTTGTTATGGCTTAAGTTCGAGACAAAACCTCGGGCAAAAAAGCACTTGTTATTTAGTTATTAAAGTGAAATGAATCCCCTTTTCCTAATCTCATTAGGTCCTCTGATACAAAAGGTAAACGCTCTAGTTTTCATGATTCTTTTCTGATCTTTTGTTTTAGTTTTGATTAGGGTCGACAAAAGGTCCATTTATATACAATAATCGGATTGTAGCGGGTATAGTTTAGTGGTAAAAGTGTGATTCGTTCTATAACCCCTTATATAGTTAAAGGGTCTTTCGGTTTGATTAATATTCATTCCGAACAAAAACTTTAGTTCTTAAAAGGATTGAATCCTTTACCTCTCAATGAAAAATTCGAGGAAGAATATACATTCTCGTGATTTGTATCCAAGAATCAATTTTAAATTGAAAAATTGGATTATGAGATTACGAAACATAATTTTTTTATTGGATCAATACTTCCAATTGAATGAGTATGAGTAAAGGACCCATGGATAAAGATAAAAAGTGTATTTCTAATCGTAACTAAATCTTCAATTTTCCATTTCTATAGGGGGAATTGAAGCAAAACAGCTATTAAACAATGTCTTTGGTTTACTAAAGACATCGAGAAATTGTTTTAGCTCGGTGGAAACAAAATACTTTTCCTAAGGATTCTTTCAAATAGAAGTAGAGAACGAAGTAACTAGAAAGATTGTTAGAATATAAACCCCCTCCTTTCTATAGGGATCGTCTAGAAAGCGGGTTGTTCTGAATAGATTTAGACATAAAAGCTGACATAGACGTTATGGGTCGGATTTTTTTATTTCGTTCATGTCTGAATCTGGGAATTTATCCATCTTCCATAAAGGAGCTGAATGAAACAAAAGTTTCACGTTCAGTTTTGAATTAGAGACGTTAAAAATGATGAATCAACGTCGACTATAACCCCTAGCCTTCCAAGCTAACGATGCGGGTTCGATTCCCGCTACCCGCTTTTACTTTATCGTTATAATCTTTAATATTCTAAAAATGAAATCTTTTTTTTTTTATATTAAATAAAAAAATGGAATGAATCGAATTAATGTAATGCATCATTGACTTGAATACTAAATTCTTGGAATTCTTTCAAC